GACTTATTTCGTTTAAAAAACGAAATTAAATAACTAAATAAAATCAAAAATTTGGTTCTTGAACTTGAAGGAATTTTGACAGATACGGCTCTACAAAACAATTTAAGCCATAACATAAAATGCATTGTGCAAAAATCCATCGTTCCGTTTTTCCCTTTTTCCAGTATCCAGTAAAAGTCAATTAAATAAATAAAAAAGAAGAAAAAACAAAAGAATAATAAATAATAAGAAATGACACTTTGATTCTATCTAAATATTTTTTTTCTATGATTTGGCGGTATGGTTTGTTGGAACAAAAAAAGGCCCAGCCGGGTACTGACCAGACCAGGCCGTGGAAATAAAAAAAAAAAGGACTTTTTGTAAAGAGATATTCTTTACTTTGTTTTTTCTATTTTGATTCGAGATATCTCTTTCGAGGCCATTCTTTATTTTAATTTTCTATAAATTTTAAATAGAATTGCTGATAAAAGTTGTATCTATCTGTATAATACAATACAAAATACAATAAAAAATACAATACAAAATACAATAAAAAATCGAGATAAGCTATATAATAAAGTTAAAGTAAAGAAGGGCCTTTTTTTCAAGCATTCTCTTTTCTTTTGTGTAATGTATCATCGTAATTATCTTTTTTCAATTAGGAGAGATGGCTGAGTGGATTAAAGCGTCGGATTGCTAATCCGTTGTACGAGCTATTCGTACCGAGGGTTCGAATCCCTCTCTTTCCGTCGATGGCTTGGTATCTTTCAAATTCGAATTTAGCAAACCCTTTTGTTTTTTTATTTGACTAGTTAAAGATGTGGAATAGCTAAAATCAACTCCTAAGAACATTTCTAAGAATAAAGTAAAGAAAAATGTATTTTTTTTTAGTCTTCACCTTCACGCCCAGGATTACGCCCTGGATCATTAGATAGGAATCCAAAGATGAAGAGCGAAACAAAGAATATAACTACGGTGTAAACAAAGAGTTTGAGAGTAAGCATTACACAATCTCCAAATTTTTTTTGGGGGGAAAAAGAGAATAGATTCGCCATTTTTATACTACATATCCTATTTTGACACCAAGAACTGAAGCGGTTTCTTTCAAATTTATAGAAATACAAAAGAATTTTTTTTTTTAGAAATTCACACAATTCGAATTCGATATTGTGGTGGACCCTAATAGGGTCTTGCAGTGAAAAAAGGTCAGAATCCTGAAATGGGGAAATCCAAATTTATCGTGTTTGCTCAAGAATTTGACTGTTTGACTTGAGGGTTCGTTCATATTGTAAGACTCCTCTGGTCTTATCAATTGTTAGAATTTTTTTTCTCGAGCTTGAATAAATCATGAATTTTTCTAGGACAGTATTAAAGATCTTATCGAAAACTTACAGCAGCTTGCCAAACAAAGGCTAAGAGAAAAAAGAGAAGAGGTATTACTGGCATAACATCCACAATTGGATTCAAAAAAGCGTAGGCCTCGGGTAATTTGGCGAATAAAAAACGACTCGAATAAAGGGCAGAATTAAGACAGATATAGATCAAACTAAAGATATTAAGCATAACAAACATTATTTTCTTGGAGATTCTTGTATTTTGATTGAGTTATTAATATGTTATTGATAGTTATTAATATGTTATTGATATAAGCTAAAAATGAAGAAAAGAAAGTAAGGTAGACAAAAAAAAATACTTCTTTGAACCGAACCAATCAAAACAAAAACCCTTCAATTCTTACAAGAGAATAGAAGAAATCATACTTTCATACAATATCTTAATTGAATTATATGTAATGATCAATAAATGGAGTTTAATTCTACATGGACTCGTGTCAAAATCTTAACCCTAAATAAAACAAAAATCGAATTGATTCCATAGAGATTTCGCCGGGAATTGACGAACAACCCATATTTGTGTTTATTAATATCGAATAGAAATTGAAATGGGGCGTCGCCAAGTGGTAAGGCAACGGGTTTTGGTCCTGCTATTCGGAGGTTCGAATCCTTCCGTCCCAGAGCGGACTCTTATATATATCAGAATATCATAATCAAAATTATTCTCTGAATCCGATGTTTTTTCACAAATTGAATCAAGTTCAAATAATACGAAAATTTAACTGAATCCATTTGTGATCCAAGTAAGATGGGAACATAGATCACAAGAGTTTGAATTCAAAAAAAGTCGAATAGGACTTTTCGGCTACCCCCCCCCTTTTCACTTTCATATTTAAGTTAGTTGCTTAAAAAATCCTTACGTACCCTAGCTCCGTGAATTCGCAAGGCTACATTCGAAATCGAAATGCGAAAACCTCTATCTTCCTTATCTTTTTTTTTTATTCGTGTTCTTTTTATTTAGAAATAAAAAGAAATATTGCATTCATGCAATAAAATTATGCAATAAACATAGAGGGTAAAATTGAATTCTTACTGCAGCTTCTTTCTCATAAATGAACTATTCCTTTCATATCGAAGGAAAAAATACTGGGTATTGACCGAAGCAATGACTATTCATGATTCCATAATTGAATCAATTACATACCGGTTCAAAACTAGAAAAATGTTATGGTAAAACTTCGTTTGAAACGATGTGGTAGAAAGCAACGTGCGACTTGAAAGACATGATCCGCTGTGGATTTTTTTCCATCCGCCGTTTTCATTTCTAGATTATCTAGAAATGAATGGGCTCTTGACTCGACATACTTTGTTCTGTTCTACTAGAATTCTCGTTTTTTGTTGGGGTGTAGTGTAAATAGGACATGATGGAGCTTGAGTAGAAAGTATTTGTTCATTTTGCAAGGGCAAGGATCTAGGGTTAATACCAATCAATAAGTTGGAACAAACTTCGTAAGTATATTTTCGATATAGAAATCGAAAGGATCCGATTCAAGCAATTTTGAAATCCAAAACCCAAATTTGTTGGAATTGATAAAACTCTTTCGATGAAAAGTGTATCATGCAGGAATCAATTGTTCGGTTGATTCTTTGATAGAATCAAATCGCAAAAGGAGGCGTGTTGCCGCCATTTTTGAAAACGAAAGATCACCGAAGTAATGTCTAAACCCAATGATTCAAGGCAAAGATAAAGGATCCTGGAACAAGGAAATACCGTTTTCAATTGCCTCAACAATTCGATCAGAATGGGAATCAAGAATCAAAAAGTGGATTAGAAACGAGACAAACAAAAAAGGGGTTAGAGACCACTCAAAAAAAGAAAGCCCTAAAGAAAATCTTTAGGGCTATTTAAAAGTTATCCAACTTGAGTTATGAGAGTACGAATGCTTTTTTTTTTTCGAAAAAAGAACAAAAAAAAAGAAGGACTCAAATTTCTAATAAACACAACTTCTAATCATTTTTTTCTCGAGCCGTACGAGGGGAAAACTTCTTATACGTTTCTAAGGGGGGTATTGTTCATCTACATCTATCCCAATGAGCTGTTTATCGAATTGTTGCAATTGATGCTCGATCCCGAAGAGAGGGAAGAGATCTTCGGAAAGTGGGTTTTTATGATCCGATAAATAATCAAACGCATTTAAATTTTCCTGCTATTTTATATTTCCTTGACAAGGGCGCTCAACCTACAGGAACGGTCCATGATATTTCAAAGAAGGCAGGGGTTTTTATGGAACTTCATTTTAATCAAACGAAATTCAATTAAGAAATAGAACAAAAAAAGTGGGTGTGGATAACTCCTATCTAGTTTTGTATAACTTTTTTCTTTTTCTTTACTACTCCCCCCTTTTTTGTTCTATTCATACCTATTTATTATTCCTATTTAATATTTCTCCTATAGAATATCATGTTCTGAAAGTATAAGGACAAAAATTTATTTTATTCCTAGAATTTTATTGATATAAGATGCATCTAAAAAAGATCAAATGAATACAATGAAGAAATTGGGTCGAGAAATAGAAAAATTTACATTATTCGCAACCGAAACCGGGCGTTTTGTCATTTGTCGTTGTAAATCAATTAACAAATCACAAAACAAGGGATTAAACTTGTTTATTTTACTGATTGATTGAATCAACCCGAGATTTCTTTTTTTTTTTCTTTATTTCATTCAAAATTCAAATGACGGGTTCGCTGGATTTACTGTTATCCAAGAAGTCTTTTTTTTTTTATTCCGATTGTATCTAACCATTCGAATTATTCGGGTTGCTAACTCAACGGTAGAGTACTCCGCTTTTAAGTGCGGCTAGCATCTTTTACACATTTCTATGAAACAAAGGATTCGTGCATACCATCGGGAGAGTTTGTAAGACCACGACTGATCCTGAAAGGAATGAATGGAAAAAATAGCATGTCGTACCAATGGAAAATTTTGAGAAAATTTGATTCTGATTCAATCCCTTCAAAATAGGATTTGAATTCTTGGCACCGAACAAAAAAAAGTGAATTCAAAGTTGGGTCGAGTGAATAAATGGATAGAGCCCTAATGGTTCCAATTATAGGGAAATAAAAGAGCTTCTGTTGTGAATTTCATTTGAATGATTCCCCCATCTAATTAAACGTTAAAAAGAGATTAGTTCCTAATGCGGGGAAAGGGTTTCCCATGAGTGGATTATCGATTTTTCTAATGAGTCCTAACTATTAGTTCGTTCGTATTATGGGTTGGAGATGAATGTGTGGAAGAAGCAGTATATTGATAAAGATATTTTTTTTTTCTAAAAAAAAAAAAAAGAACGGTTGGATTTAAAAAAGAAAAGATTTCTAACCACCTATTTATACTATAACAAACATAAACCAATTAAATTAAATGGAAAATGAGAAAATCGAGAATCCGGTAATGAGTCTACCCGTTTCCAAGGTATCCATTTTTTTTTACTACAATACCTTGTTTTGACTGTATCGCACTATGTATCATTTGATAACCCAATGTATCATTTGATAATCCAATAAATCCCTTACCTTTGGTTTCAATCAAATTTGAAATGTTTAAATGAAAGAATTTCAAATATATTTAGAACTAGATGGATCTCAGCAACACAACTTCCTATACCCACTTCTTTTTCGAGAGTATAT